AAAATTGAAAATGAAATTCAATATTTCTTTTTTTTTTTATTTAGATTTGATGTCTGCGATTCGAATGAATGATTTATGAATGAAGAATCAAAAAATTCTAGAAAATCATAACCTTTGCTTTGGATCTAGTCATACCATTCTATTATGTTGACAATTTCAAAAAAACTGTGCATACTATGAGCATAGTATGATGGCGGTCGGTTAAGTATGCCCCCATCGTCTAGTGGTTCAGGACATCTCTCTTTCAAGGAGGCGGCGGGGATTCGACTTCCCCTGGGGGTAGGGTACTAGGAAAGGAAGTTGCTCATGGATTATCAATAATCCTAAAACGGATTCCTGCTGGGTCGATGCCCGAGTGGTTAATGGGGACGGACTGTAAATTCGTTGGCAATACGTCTACGCTGGTTCAAATCCGGCTCGACCCAAGAATTATCCATCATGAGATAATATAATCATTTATCTTTCAAAAATGTCTGATACAAAGGAATAAAAAAAGAATTCAATACTAACCTTTGCTTTATTTAGTTGCCCTATTTATTTTTATTTTGTTCCCACAAAGTAGAAGCGTGCTAACGATCTAGATTCAGATCGGGATCTGTAAGAGTCTACGAAAAAGAGTAAAGAAGACATTTTTTTTTTCATTGAAAGATTGATTATCAATCGATTTACCAATATCAAAATAATTACCAACGTAATGGTTGTTGTTCTCACTCAAACACCTATCCATGCAGATTACATGCAGATATCCATATATCACTCGTGTCTCGTCTCTCTTATACTACGCCGATTCTAACTAAATAGAAATGATTTGAACGAAATCATAAGAATTTTGATGTTGTACATCTTATCCCCTTGGGATTGTAGTTCAATTGGTCAGAGCACCGCCCTGTCAAGGCGGAAGCTGCGGGTTCGAGCCCCGTCAGTCCCGACGAATCAAATAAATACATCAACGCATCTTTCCATTTTCTGTGAAGAGGGGGACAGGTAGCAGAATCTCATTCCCAACAGAGGATTATTATTTCTTTTTTTTTTTCTCATCAAACAAATATGGGAATTTTCATTCAATCCCAACTATGGGAGGGAAACCTATGTGTATGAGTACAATTAGTGTAGCATCATATTCCGGATTCCAAGAAAATGAAGTCATTAAAAGAATGGAGTTTAGAACTCCTTCCCTTTTGATTTTTATCATTTTATTTATTGTTTATTTTATTGTTTAGGTTTGTGACCAATGGACGAGAAAAGGTGGTTAGATGATACGTCATCACATCAGATGATTGTATTGTAAAAGGAAGACCGCAGGTTATAGAAAAGAATGAATGGAAAAGAATAATTAATTGAATAAGGAATTCTTGATTGTATTGGGAATCCCATTTTGTATTCGGTATGGATAAAAAGTCTTTCTATGTTATACTATTCAATTCTCGACGATGAATCCATTTGATAGTCAAATATTGTTATTCATGATACTGATCCAATTCAATATCATCGAGAGGGAATGAAAAGTCCATTGGATTGTTAGGTGAAAGGGTTATCATCTCTATGGGATTAAATCCCGAGTTATTTATTGCGAAGTAAAACAAAATTATGGAAGTAAATATTCTCGCATTTATTGCTACTGCATTGTTTATTCTAGTTCCTACCGCTTTTTTACTTATCATTTACGTAAAAACAGTCAGTCAAAATAATTAATTGAATGAACCTTTACTTCTTAGTTCTTATCAATGATTGAAGAAAAAAAAAAATGAAAAGGATTCCAATGTCGTGTATTAAATGAGTGGACTAGAATCAACAGTATTTTATAGGATCTGATAGTATGGTAGAAAGAACTATATGAATCCTTCTTTCTACCATACTATCTATTAATGTTATTATAGATATCAATTTCATATATGTAAATGGAATGCATAGAGCACGCCAATTCTATTTCTTTGTTACATCTTACATCTATTTGATTTGTATGGATTCCGATCAATATGAAGTAGAAATAAAAGGCAATTCTTACTCTTACGACTCGAATTCGAGGATTTAGGATTATTTCATATATGAATTCCCGTATCTATTAAAAAAAAACTAACAAATCTTGAACATTCCTAAGAAGTAATTGATTGAGCAGTTGACAGATGATCCAAGAAATTCTATGGGAATTTCTTTGGATTTCGAAAAGGAGTAGTAAAACCCACTGTTAACCTTTGAATCGTGTGATATCAAATGAATCGATAAAGCATAAATCCCATTTTCTTTTTGAAAATAATAAAACAAGTGGTAAGTGCATAATATGATATGTGACTTATTCAAGGCACAGTCTTATTCTGATTATATGTAGTATCTTGTTGCACAATCATTATATCTATGTTGTTTAAAAGTACGTATACACTTAATATTAATAAAAGAACTGCTTTTTGAAATTGAAAAGGGGAAAACAAATAACAAATAAGGGATCCGTTGTTTCTCATTGTCCATAGGTAATTCTAGTAAAAGTCGGGTGGGTTCATCGAAATAGAAAATTGATTCCAACCGAATTCTTCCTAAATTTGCTATTCTTTTTACTTTCGACGAATATGGGAATCCTTGAAATATCTGTTTAATTAAATGAAAAGGGTATTATTCATATAATACATTTAATATATGACTCCACTCGACTCCAATGGAATTTCGAAATACTGATAGTTTTATTGAAATAGAATTTCAATTTTATTTCGATAACGTTTTGCGGAACGATCGATAAAACAATTGATACAGTTTGATTCCTGAATTCAATTAGTCGGATTTCTAGAGTCCATTTCTCCCCCATACTACGAGTGAAAGGGAAAATGTAAAGACTACCATTAAAGCAGCCCAAGCGATACTTACTATATCCATGTGAATTATGTCTCCTATTTCTATGTTTCTATGAATATGAAGAGGTTATTCCCTTCGTGCTCACTAATAATAGTGGAATCAATAGTACATAGTCAAAAGAGAATTCCGCTTCAACATTATTATTGAGGAACCAATCCAGTAAATCCACTTATAACAAGTTCCTATCTGATTTCTAGTAGAATCGGGAAAGATTAAGTGCAAGCAAAATACGCAGTGACATCCTTGGAAGTATCAAGGCAAAGGTGTATTTGTTACTAATAGAACATGCTGTGATAATGATAATAAGACCTATTGTTTCTTTTGTTGCCTTTCAACAATATATAAATATAAAAAAGATAAAAAGATAAATAAATAATATAAAAGATAAATAATATAAATATAAGGGCATAAAAATATAGAATCAAGATAAATTACCATCTATTAGATTACCTACCTGTATTTCTGATTTGATCTAATCCTTACCGTCTACCGATTGTTTGACAGAGATAGTTGGGAGACAATCTATTACGGTTACCCGAAAAAAAATTCTTTATCTTTTCACTTTTTCTATCAAAACCCATTATCAGACAATCTAAGATTGATTGAATGCTTGAGCATTCAGAGACTGGCGTAAGTTTGTATATAAAATATCTTCTGCCCCTTCCACAACTAGTAGTTAAACTCTTCATCCAACTATCCCATCTAAAGAATAGGGGATTACGAGTCTTTTGTTGATCAGGCGACACCCAGATTTGAACTGAGGAAAAAGGATTTGCAGTCCCCCGCCTTACCACTCGGCCATGTCGCCAAAAGGATATAAAATAGATGAAAATATTCCCTTCTTTTTTTTTTGGAGGGTTACTGAACTTCTCGTTTTTTATTGTACTTGTATCTTGAATCCTCTTTTTCTTTTCTGAATCCCTTTCCTAAATATAGGAAACCTTTTGTTATAGTATCTCAAAACAACCAATACCTAAAAACTCTTTTCTATTGAAAAATGAAATGTGGATTTTCAGTAACAAAAACCAAAATTCCAGACAAAACAAATTGGAACCATTAACTATTTGTTGACTGTGAAGTTATGAATGATTTTTGGATTTGAATCTAAAATTGTATTTCCTTAATGACACAAGAAAATAAAAAGAAATTGATACATAACTAATCCGTATTGATTCTTTTCAATAAAAAACCCTTCTAAATTAGAACGAAAATTAGGAGTATATGTAAACCCCAGAACATAAATTTTTACACAGATATCTAATCGGATATCTATATAAGATCCTCATTATATAAGATCCTCATAGGGGATTATCCCGAAATTCTCGTGCTTTAATTTTTCATTGATATTGACTAGAAATTTTGATAGAGCACGGCCTATGTTGCTTCGAGTAGAGGGGGAATAAAGGGAGAGAATGAGTGATATAGAGATAGCTATATTTGACTAAGTATAACCCTTCTTATGTTATGCACTTCGATCATATTATATTCTACAAATTACTAAAAAATAGATAAAAATATCTCTCTTTTCTACGAATCCTTTTTTGAACAATGGAATCCGCGAAAAAGGTAAGTGCTACGCTCAAAAAAGGAATTTGATATATATTGTTTCTGATTATTCTTTCTGTCTTTATCGCAACGAATGAGTTGAATCTTGAATCCATTTTGATTTTTTCTAGTATCTAATCGGATTGGAATATGTAATATCATAATAGTGGTAAAAATCAAAATGCAATCGCGTTTGTTTTGATATCCTATACAAAACTCCATAAGTCTGCCTAAGTAACAGAATTGTGTTTCCAGGAATGTTTTTATCATTTCTTTCCATTTGTATGTAGTTGGTGCAAGTTCCAATGTAAGTTTAGATTTGAGTAGAAAATTCGATTTATTTTATTCCTCCGTTCGTATGTATTTCATACATTACCATTTCATCTAGGGAGTTGGGTAAAATTTCATGTGATTCCGTAAACAGAATATAAATTCCGTCGTTGCTAGATTGATTCATTATTAGTTGCTGAAGAATGAACCAATCCCAATACAATAATGGAATGGGAGTGTTTCGATAAATGGGAAATCAAAAATGCTTCGGAATGGAAATGAGGGAATGTCTACAATACCTGGGTTTAATCAGATACAATTTGAAGGATTTTGTAGGTTCATTG